AATAAGCCTAGACTTGATTCTTCCTGGGTCGATGCCCGAGCGGTTAATGGGGACGGACTGTAAATTCGTTGGCAATATGTCTACGCTGGTTCAAATCCAGCTCGGCCCAATAATTCGCTGATCCACCATGAAATGATATAACCCCTTTTGTTTTCCAGAAATGCCAGATACGAAAGAATCAAGAATAAAAAGAGTCCAATTCTCTGATATATCCCTACCGCTATTTATTTATTTTATTTGCTCCATTTATTTGTTCCCATAAATTCTGATCTTGCTAATAATGATCTAGATTCCTATCAGGATCATTAAATAGAAAGTATAAAGTCTAATGAAAAGAATAAAGTAACGCAAAAAAAAAGAGTCTTTTTTTATTTCTTTTTTTTCAATGTCCACAATGAAAAAAAAGAAATAATCGATTTGGCAATAAGGAAAGGATTACTAGTAATCCGTGCTGCTCTCACTAACGTGTATATCCGTGTGGATATCAATATCTCACTCACGTCTCTGTTCCAACACGTCGATTTTTATCTAAATAGAAATGAAATGGTTTGAATGAAATCATAAGAATATGTATTCGGTACTTTTTACTTCCCCGGGATTGTAGTTCAATTGGTCAGAGCACCGCCCTGTCAAGGCGGAAGCTGCGGGTTCGAGCCCCGTCAGTCCCGACGGATCCAAATCCAATAAAAAAAAAGACATCAATATATCGCGCCTTTTTCTGTTAAACTGAGTCAAAATAAAACGGTCGAATTTCATGCCTAATGCTATCCTTTTCTCTTTTTTTTTTCAAGAAAATTATATCATTAAAAAAAACGAAAAAGGAGTTTAGAACTTAACCCTTTCCTTTTTCTATTTTGTTTCGATTGTTTGTTTGGTTTATTTCTAAACCCTTTGTAAACAATGGAAGTGGAAGCGGTTAGGTGGTTGTACAAGTAAGGCGGTCGATTATAGAAAAGACAGAATGGAAAAGAATGATAAATAAAAAAAAAAGTATTAGTATTTTAGTATTAAAAAAAAAAGTATTAGTATTTTAGTATTAAAGTAAAGGAATTCTTTTGATTGAATCCGGGATTCAAGTTTGTATTCGGTGTGTGGATAAAAGATCTGCCTATGTTATACTATTGAATTCTCGACGATGAATCGACTTGACAGTCAGATATTGTTATTCATGATATTGATCCCATTCGCTATCATCGAAATGGAATTGATCCCATTGAATTTACAAGCGAAAGGGCTATCATCTCTATGGGATTAAATCCCGAGTTATTGTGAAGTAAAAAAAACCAAACGATGAGATTATGGAAGTAAATATTCTCGCATTTATTGCTACTACACTGTTCGTTCTAGTTCCTACTGCTTTTTTGCTTATAATATACGTAAAAACGGTCAGTCAAGGTGATTAATTTGAATGAAACTCGACTTTTTAGTTCTTATCAATGATTTAAGAAAAAAAAATTCCAATTTCCCGTCTTAGTCTTAAATGAAATGAACGGACTAGAATCAGCAATAGCCTATGAGATCCGATAGTATAGTAGAAAGACTCATATATGAATCTTTCTACTATACTATCTATTTTTATTATTGTAATGTATAAAGATAGAAACTGAATAGAGATCAACCTACAATATGGATATGTATCTTCATACATGTTAATATGACTTAAATATATGTAATGTATATAGTATCTCAATTCTATTTCTTTGCTTCATCTATTTGTATTTTCTTTTTGTTTATTCCAATCAATCTGAAATAAGCGAAAGGCGGCTCTTACGATTTTCTAATTTCTTGATTTCTGATTAGTTTCAATATGAATCCCGGTATCCATTAGAATCAAATCAATGAAAGAAAAACAAACTGGGGCGTATATTACTAAAAGAAAATCAAGTTAATAAAAGAAAATGAAATATGAAAGAAATAAAGTAATCTTTTTTTAGCATTCCGAAGAAGTAATTGATTGAGCGGTTGACAGATGATCCAAGGAGTTCTATGGTACCTTCTTCAGATTTCAAAAGGGGTACCCCAGCGATTTTCAACCCTTGCCCTTGAGCCATGATATAAAAGGAGTCAATAAAGCATAGCCGAAATCTAATTTCTAAAATAATAAAACAAGCGGTAAGTGCGAAATATGTGACTTGACCTAGGCACAATCTTATTATTTTTTTAAATATTAAATCGTGAACTCCTTTCTTTTCTCTTTGAACAGTAAAAAGGCCAATAAAAAAAAAAGAAAAAGTAAAAAGGAGTCCGGTTTTCCGCGTTCTTCCTCATTGTCCATATATAACTTCGGGAAGGGCCGGTTCAGAAAAACGAAATAGAAAATTTAGGAAGACTTCGGTTGGAATAAAATTCCTATTATCCATATCCCCTTTCCTTTCAAAATAGGAATCCTTTCAAAATAGGAATAGGGGAATTTGTGAAATATCTGTTTGATTTGGATTCTGAAAGAGTATTATTCATATATATTCTGAATTGTATTCTATTCATAATATAATCGAATACAATTACCTCGCTAGAATCCAAGACAATAGAATTCCGAAATGAAGATATTTTGATTAATTCAATTTCGAAATTCTAAATGGAATTAAATTACTGAATTAAATATATTGAAATATATTCAGTTAATTATTATATTAATTTCATTATTTAATAATTAATATAATTAAAAAGGCTTTGCAGAACGATCTAGAAAAAAAGTGATACAGTTTGATTTCCCAACTCAATTAGTAGTATCTCTAGAGTCCACTTCTTCCCCATACTACGAGCGAAAGGGAAAATGTAAAGACTACCATTAAAGCAGCCCAAGCGAGACTTACTATATCCATGTGAATTATGTCCCCTATCTCTATGAATATGAAGAAATTATTCCATTATTGTTTCCTAATAATAGTGGAATCACTGGTGCAGAGTCAAAAAGGGATTTTGACCCAACGCCCTTGATGAAAGACTCCAATAAATATGAAACGCCCCAATAAATCCACTTAGAACAAGTTCGTATATGATTTCTAGTCGAATCGGTAAAACGAAACTAAATACACAGCCGCGCTTTTCTTTGGAAGTATCAAAGCGAATGTGACCTAATATGTAGTAATAATAAGACCTCTTCGTTTTTTTTTTTGTTGCCCTTGATTATCATTAAGTAAAAGCCAATTATCCATCCAATCGAATATTGATTGAATGCCCGTGCGCTCAGAGACTCTCATGAGTCTGTATACTCTGTATACTGTATACAGAGTATCTCCCGCCTCTTCCATAACTATTAATTCGATTCTCCCTCGGGCTATTCAATCTAATTCAAGACCCGGTCAGTAGACTCTACATTAGCAGTGGAAATAAATCGGTAACTCTTGATTTGATATGATAGCACTTCCACTACTATAATCTTTCCGTGAATGCTAAATGCAAGGATTGACAGCACTTTAAAGAACAGAAACCCCAGCTATTTCGAATCAAGAAAGTGTCACGAGTCGCGTACTTTGCTGCAAAACATTCGGCGAGTTATACCAGCCAAGCAGAATAAGGAATTTCGAGTCTTATCGTTTGTTGATCAGGCGACACCCAGATTTGAACTGGGGAAAAAGGATTTGCAGTCCCCCACCTTACCGCTCGGCCATGCCGCCAAAACGATCCAAAATAGATGAAAATATTCCCCCTTTGCTTGTTTTGGGGGGTACTCAATGTCTTTTTTTTGTACTTCCCTCTGAAATCTCGTTTTTCTTAATTCTTGCCTAAAAGAAATCTGTCCTTTTTTTTTTCTTTTTTTGGAGCGGCTCCATTTCTGCAATTGATTTTATAGTATCTCAAAACACACAATATCTTAATCCCTCTCTTTTCTCTTTCTTTTTTTTCTATTGAAAAAAAGAAATGTGTATTTTCAGTCACAAAGCCAAAATTCAGGCCAAATTGGAACCATTAACTAGTGACTATAAATTCATGACCGACTCTTGGATTTAAATTGGAAAGTGTGTTTCCTAATGATAAATGATAGAAGAAAATCAAAATTGATACCTATACCTACCTAATTGGTATTGGTTTTTTTATAGAAAAAAACCCTTCTCAATTTCAATTCTCAATTTCAATTATAACAGCAATTATGAGTCTATGTAAACCCCAAACATAAATCGTTTCGGGGCGAGCTTCTAGCTTATCGGTTATCTTATCTGTGTATGGTGCCTCTCTATAGGGAATTTGCCGAAAATTGTCATACTGCAATTTAGATTGAAGAGAAAATCGAAATTTTGATAGAGCACGACATGCGCTGTCCCGAATCGAACTATGCAATAAAGGGGGGTGATGTATATATAGATAGCTATAGCTATATGGGCACGGGTTTACTAAATACAAGCCTTCTTACGCACTTCAATCCTATTCGAAAAATTCTACTAAAAAAAGAAAAAAGGGGTTCTCCGCAACCATTTTTTGAGCACTGGAATCCACCAAAAAAAAAAGTTAAGTGTTCAAAAAATGAACTTTATGTTGTTATATTGTGTCTGATTCTTATGTCTTTATCTCAGCGAATAGATCAAATCACGACTTTTATTTATTTTTTTTCTGGTATCCAAGCGGATTGGAATATGGAATATCATAATAATGGTATAAGTTGAATTATTTTTTTTTTATTCTATACAAAACTCCGTAAGTCTAAGTGGAATTTATCGCTTCGTTTCCATTTGTATCCGTCTCTTAGAAATTCCGATTTAATTAAGTATAAAATCATCTTTTTTCCCCCGTTCATACGTATTTCATACATTCCATTTCTATGGAGTTGGGTAAAATTTCATGTGATTCAGTAAACAGAATCTAAATTCCAGCATTCTGCATAGAATCATATGAATCAATGCAGAATGAGAAACGAATGGGATTTTTTGATAAATGGGAAATTCAAAATGCTAGGAGATGGAAATGCGGGAATGTCTACAATACCTGGGTCGAATCAGATACAATTTGAAGGCTTTTGTAGGTTCATTGATCAGGGCTTAACAGAAGAACTTTATAAGTTTCCA